AGGGGGGGGAGATCCTATCCCAATTTTTATTTTGCTAGGCCCATAGATAAAAAACCCACTTTTTTACGATTACGAGGTTTATTGGAATATGAAATCCAACCCTGGAAATACAGGATCCCAATTTTTTTTACTACCCGGAGCTTCGATACATTTCGAAATCGAGAGATGTCTACCGGGGGAGGTTCTATCAGACAACAATTAGCCAATCTAGATTTACGAATTATTATAGATTATTCATTGGTAGAATGGAAAGAATTGGAGGAAGAGGAACCCACAGGGAATGAATGGGAAGATCGAAAAGTTGGAAGAAGAAAAGATTTTTTGCTTAGACGCATGGAATTGGCTAAGCATTTTATTCGAACAAATATAGAACCAAAATGGATGGTTTTGTGTCTATTACCAGTTCTTCCTCCTGAGTTGAGACCAATCTATCATATAGATGAGGATAAACTAGTGACCTCGGATATTAATGAAATCTATAGAAGAATTATCTATCGGAATAATACTCTTACAGATCTATTAACAACAAGTATAGCTACGCCAGAAGAATTAATAATATCTCAGGAAAAATTGCTACAAGAAGCCGTGGATGCACTTCTTGATAATGGAATCTGCGGACAACCAATGAGGGATGATCATAATAGAGTTTACAAGTCGCTTTCAGATGTAATTGAAGGCAAAGAAGGAAGAGTTCGCGAGACTCTGCTTGGTAAACGGGTCGATTATTCAGGGCGGTCAGTGATTGTCGTGGGCCCTTCACTTTCATTACATCGATGTGGATTGCCTCGCGAAATAGCAATAGAACTTTTCCAGGCATTTGTAATTCGTGACCTAATTAGAAAACATCTTGCTTCGAACATAGGAGTTGCTAAGAGTCAAATTCGGAAAAAAAAACCGATTGTATGGGAAATACTTCAGGAAATTCTGGATGACCATCCTGTATTGCTGAATAGAGCACCTACTCTGCATAGATTAGGCATACAGGCATTCCTCCCCGTTTTAGTGGAAGGGCGTGCTATTTGTTTACATCCATTAGTTTGTAAGGGCTTCAATGCAGACTTTGACGGGGATCAAATGGCTGTTCATGTGCCTTTATCTTTGGAGGCTCAAGCAGAGGCACGTTTACTTATGTTTTCTCATATGAATCTTTTGTCTCCAACTATTGGAGATCCCATTTCCGCACCAACTCAAGATATGCTTAGTGGACTCTATGTCTTAACGAGTGGAAATCGTCGGGGTATTTGTGTAAATAGGTATAATCCATGTAATCGTAGAAACTATCAAAATGAAGATAATAACTATAAGTATACAAAAAAAAAAGAACCCTTTTTTTGTAATGCCTATGATGCAATTGGAGCTTATCGGCAAAAACGAATCAATTTAGGTAGTCCTTTGTGGCTCCGGTGGCGACTAGATCAACGCGTTATTGCTGCAAGAGAAGCTCCCATCGAAATTCACTATGAATCTTTGGGGACCTATTATGAGATTTATGGACACTATCTAATAGTAAGAAGTATAAAAAAAGAAATTCTTTATATATATATTCGAACCACTGTTGGTCATATTTCTCTTTATCGAGAAATAGAAGAAGCCATACAAGGGTTTTGGCAGGGCTGTTGTAATTCTATGCTACCAGCGGGAATTCGAGTCTCGCCGATTTAACTAGGACCATAATTGCGGAATTTCTACGTGAATCAAGATCTAGAAAAGGAAGTTTTCCAATCACTGACTCAAACCCATTGTCAAATTCTACTCAGCGCAATATGGAGGTACTGATGGCAGAACGGCCCACTCAGGTCTTTCACAATAAAGTGATAGACGGAACTGCCATGAAACGACTTATTAGTCGATTTATTGATCACTATGGAATAGGATATACATCACATATCCTGGATCAAGTAAAGACTCTGGGTTTCCGACAAGCTACCGCCGCATCCATTTCATTAGGAATTGATGATCTTTTAACAATACCTTCTAAAAGATGGCTAGTTCAAGACGCTGAACAACAAAGTTTTATTTTGGAAAAACACCATCATTATGGGAATGTACACGCGGTAGAAAAATTACGTCAATCGATCGAGATATGGTATGCCACAAGTGAATATTTGCGACAAGAAATGAATCCTAATTTTCGGATGACCGATCCTTTTAATCCAGTCCATATAATGTCTTTTTCGGGAGCCAGAGGAAATGCATCTCAGGTACATCAATTAGTAGGTATGAGAGGATTAATGTCGGATCCCCAAGGGCAAATGATTGATTTACCCATTCAAAGCAATTTACGCGAAGGACTCTCTTTAACAGAATATATTATTTCTTGCTACGGAGCCCGTAAAGGAGTTGTGGATACCGCTATCCGAACATCAGATGCAGGATATCTCACGCGCAGACTTGTTGAAGTAGTTCAACACATTGTTGTACGTCGAACAGATTGTGGCACCGTTCGAGGTATTTCTGTAAGTCCTCGAAATGGGATGATGACGGACAGGATTTTTATCCAAACATTAATTGGGCGCGTATTAGCAGATGATATATATATAGGTTCGCGATGCATTGCTACTAGAAATCAAGATATTGGGGTTGGACTTGTCAATAGATTCATAACTTTTAGAGCACAACCAATCTCTATTCGAACCCCCTTTACTTGTAGGAGTACATCTTGGATTTGTCAATTATGTTATGGCCGGAGTCCAGCTCATGACGACCTGGTCGAATTGGGAGAAGCAGTAGGTATTATTGCAGGTCAATCTATTGGAGAACCGGGCACTCAATTAACATTAAGAACTTTTCATACCGGCGGAGTATTCACAGGGGGTACTGCAGAACATGTGCGAGCCCCTTCTAATGGAAAAATAAAATTCAATGAGGATTTGGTTCATCCGACACGTACACGTCATGGACATCCTGCTTTTCTATGTTCTAGAGACTTGTATGTAACTATTGAGAGTGAAGATATTATACACAATGTGTATATTCCGCCCAAAAGTTTTCTTTTAGTTCAAAACGATCAATATGTAGAATCAGAACAAGTGATTGCTGAGATTCGCGCGAGAACATCCACTTTGAATTTGAAAGAGAAGGTTCGAAAACATATTTATTCTGACTCAGAGGGCGAAATGCACTGGAATACCGATGTGTACCATGCACCTGAATTTACATATGGTAATATTCATCTCTTACCAAAAACAAGTCATTTATGGATATTATTAGGGGAGCCCTGGAGATCCAGTCTAGGCCCCTGTTCGATCCACAAGGATCAAGATCAAATGAACGCTTATTCTCTTTCTGTCAAGAGAAGATATATTTCTAACCCCTCAGTAACTAATAATCAAGTGAGACACAAATTTTTTAGTTCGTATTTTTCTGGTAAAAATCAAAAAGGAGATAGGATTCCTGATTATTCAGAACTTAATCGAATCACATGTACTGGTCGTTGTAATCTCAGATATCCCGCCATTCTCGACGGGAATTCTGATTTATTGGCAAAGAGGCGAAGAAATAGATTCATCATCCCACTCGAATCGATTCAAGAAGGCGAGAACCAACTAATACCTTCTTCAGGTATCTCAATTGAAATCCCCAGAAATGGTATTCTCCGTATAAATAGTATTCTTGCTTATTTCGATGATCCTCGATATATAAGAAAGAGCTCGGGACTTACTAAATATGAGACTAGAGAACTGAATTCAATCGTCAACGAAGAGGATTTGATTGAGTATCGAGGAGTCAAGGTATTTTGGCCAAAATACCAAAAGGAAGTAAATCCATTTTTTTTTATTCCCGTGGAAGTCCACATTTTGGCCGAATCTTCTTCCATAATGGTACGGCACAATAGTATTATTGGGGTAGATACACAAATCACTTTAAATAGAAGAAGTCGGGTAGGCGGATTGGTCCGAGTGAAGAAAAAAGCAGAAAAAATTAAACTGATAATCTTTTCTGGAGATATCCATTTTCCTGGAAAGACAAATAAGGCATTCCGATTGATACCACCAGGAGGGGGAAAACAAAATTCCAAAGAATACAAAAAATTGAAAAATTGGCTCTATATCCAACGAATGAAACTTTCTAGGTATGAAAAAAAGTATTTTGTTTTGGTTCAACCTGTAGTCCCATATAAAAAAACGGATGGTATAAATTTAGGAAGACTTTTCCCGCCGGATCTCTTGCAGGAAAGTGATAATCTACAACTTCGAGTTGTCAATTATATCCTTTATTACGACCCAATTCTTGAAATTTGGGACACAAGTATTCAATTAGTTCGGACTTGTTTAGTGTTGAATTGGGACCAAGACAAAAAAAGTTCTTCGATCGAAAAGGCCTGTGCTTCCTTTGTTGAAATAAGGACAAATGGTTTGATTAGAGATTTTCTAAGAATCGACTTAGCGAAGTCACCTATTTCGTATACCGGAAAAAGGAACGATCTGTCGGGTTCAGGATTGATCTCTGAGAATGGATCAGATCGCGCTAATGTCAATCCGTTTTCTTCCATTTATTCCTATTCCAAGGCAAGGATTCAAGAATCCCTTAATCCAAATCAAGGAACTATTCATACGTTGTTGAATCGAAATAAGGAATCTCAATCTTTGATAATTTTGTCATCATCCAATTGTTCTCGAATAGGCCCATTCAACGATGTAAAATCTCCCAATGTGATAAAAGAATCAATCAAAAAGGACCCCCTAATTCCAATTAGGAATTCGTTGGGCCCCTTAGGAACAGGCTTTCCAATTTATAATTTTGATTTATTTTCCCATTTAATAACCCATAATCAGATCTTGGTAACTAACTATTTGCAACTTGACAATTTAAAACAGATTTTTCAAATACTTAAATATTATTTACTGGATGAAAATGGTAAAATTTATAATCCCTATTCATGCAGTAACATCATTTTGAATCCATTCAATTTGAATTGGTATTTTCTCCATTACAATTATTGTGAAGAGACATCTACAATCGTTAGTCTTGGGCAGTTTATTTGTGAAAATGTATGTATA